GTTTAAATAAAATTATAACGAATTATTAAATTATTAATAATAAGTATTAATATATTGACAATTTTGTATAGTAAAAATAGTAATAATAGTAGGACATTTTTTGTCAAGAAAACAAAGGTGTATGAGGAAGTTTTAAAAAACTATATATTATGTATATTAATAGTTTATTATATTTGATAAAATTAATAATATATAATAATGTCGTTGTTTTATGAAAATATATATTAAAAAATATAAATTAAGGATTATTAAAATAATCTTGTATTATTATAATATTAATACAAGTCATTTTAATAAAGTATTAAAATATATATTTCTTTTTTTAAAATACAATTATTAGTTGGTTGGTGGTTGATTTTTATACATGATTATTTCATAATTTATAAATTAATAAATATTTTTTGGATTGTATAATAAATAAATTTTAATATAAATATCAGATAAAAAATAAGTCTTAATGATATATAAATAAAATGATTTCGAGTATAAACGAATCTATTTCATTATTAAGTTATTGTTTTAAATGTGTACAAATATATAGTTGTTTTTTTAAATATATTGTAATTTTAGATTAAATTAACAAGTAAACATTACTGTATATAGTCTTAGATTATTAAGCTCACCTTTGTAGTGTAAATAGCACAAGAAATTTTCAATTTCTAAGTATAATATTATATTTATCGAAAGTTTAAATTTTATTAGTATAATATGTATAATTGTTTTCCAAACAATCGGTTTAAGTAGTTAGTTAAATAAAGTATTATATAATTTGGTGTATGGGCATATAAAGTTTTGATCTTTAAGGAGAAGGTTCAAGTCATTTTTTTGTAAAGAGTTTTAAGTTAAGAAAACTGTAGGTTTTCAAGACCTACAATGAATTATATTATTTAAATTCTGTATGAGGTGGTCGAAGATATTAGTCGGTAGATTGTAAATCTATTTATAAGTGTTTACTTTCTCATGGTTTTATATTTTATTTAAAATATTAAATTGCAAATTTAAAGATACATGTTTATGTTAAAACTTTTAATAAAGTAAGCTAAAGTTAAGCCGTTGGGTTCATACCTCAAAAATAGATTTTGATTGTCTCTTTGTTAAGAATATATAAATTTGACTTTGGTTTAGTTTTTAATTATTATAATTTTATACATGTTAGGTTTGTTGTTTTATATTCCGTTAGATTTTTCAGTTAATTTTGTTAAATATAATTAGATTTAATATTGAATATTTAATTAAAAGATGGTTTATTAAATATTATTTAATATAAACTCTGGAATCTTCAGTATATAAATTTATACAATGAATGAAAGTTTTATATAGAAATTGTAAATGACTATTGGATAAATTTGTGCCAGCATCTGCGGTTATACATATAATAGAAATTAAAAATAGATTGGTTGAAAATAGAGTTAGATTATTTTATTTTAAAATGGACTTAATATAATTAGTTTTTTGGGAAAATTTTATAATTTGTTTGTTTATATTTTTTTTCATTATTGTTGATTCTTTGAAATTTTAAGAATAAACTAGGATTAGATACCCTATTATTTTATAACGTAAAAATTGATATATGTATTTACCTAAGTATTATGAATTTTTATTTATTTAAAACTTAAAAAGTTTGGCGGGTTTACATATCCATTTAGGGGAGTCTGTTAATATAATTTGATAATCCGCATTTTAAACTAATTTTTTTTTGATATTATAATTATGTTTATAATTATAACAGTTTATATATTGCTGTCGTCAGTTTATGTTTTGAGGTTAAAAGAACTATTAAATATTGAGTGTTGTTATGTCAAGTCATAATGTAGCTGATAGAAAAGGTTTAATGGACTACTTTAATTAATTTTGTTTATTAAACCAGATAATGAAGATTATATTTTGTTAGTAAGGTGGACTTAATAGTAAATTAATAATTAGTATGTATTATTGAATATTGGTTTTGTAAGATGTACATATCGCCCGTCGCTCTTGTTGATTAAATAAGATAAGTCGTAACATAGTAGAGGTAATGGAAATTGCTTCTGGAATATTTAGGATCAAAAATTAACATAATTTTAATGTGTCTCACCTACGTTGAGGGATAATTTAATAAAATTATTTTTGATTTTATTAATATATTTTATAGTATTATATTTTTATATTAAAATTTTTATAATTTTATAGTAATTGGTATAGAATTAATTTTTAGTTTGGTATTGAAAAAGAATAGAATTATTATAGTTAAAGTAAAATTTAAAATTTGTACCTTTTGCATAATGGTTTGATAATATTAATTGATTTATATTTAGGTTCTCGAAATATAAAGATTTATTTACTTTATTATATAAAAATAGTTAACGTGGTATAGTTATTATTTTAAAGGTAAATGGTAGTGAAATGTTATACGGTTTATATGGTAGCTAGTTTATTTGTTTTAAACATTTTAGTGTTGTTTAAAGTTAATTATTATTAGTAATAGTAATTTTAATTTAATTATTAAGGGATAAGCTTTAATTTGTTTGTAAAAAGTTGATTATAATGAAGTAATTAGAGTTGAATTAATAATTTTTCTTTAAGATATTATTTTAATATATATTTATATTAATCTTTTTTATTTTATTAAATAAATTTATTTGTATTAATTTAAATTTATATATAATGTTAAAATCAGTATTATATAATGTTTAAATATAATTTAGTGGGAGTTAAGATTAATTTTTTATTATATTTTATGTTATTTAAGTAAATTAAAGGAATTTGGCAAATATTAATTTCGCCTGTTTATCAAAAACATGTCTCTTTGAGTATTTTTAATAGAGAGTTGGGCCTGCTCAGTGAATAATATTAAACAGCTGCGGTATTATAACTGTACTAAGGTAGCATAATAATTTGCCTTATAAATTGAGGCTAGAATGAATGGTTTGACGAAAATTATACTGTCTCTAGTTTATTTATTAGAAGTTAATTTTTATAGTGAAAAAGCTTAAATAATTTGAAGGGACGAGAAGACCCTATTGAGCTTTATATTATATATTAAAGTTATAATTGTATTTATTTAATATAATTTTGGTTGGGGTGATCAAGGAATAAAAATTAATTTATTAACTTCCTTAATAGAATTAATATATATATATTAATAAACCAATAATTTTGCTTAGAAGATAAGTTACCATAGGGATAACAGCGTAATTTTTTTTGAAAGTTCTTATTGAAAAAGGAGATTGCGACCTCGATGTTGGATTAAAATAACCTTAAGGTGTAGAGGCTTTAATTGGTAAATCTGTTCGATTTTTAAAATTTTACATGATCTGAGTTCAAACCGGTGTAAACCAGGTTGGTTTTTATCTTTTAAATTTAATTTTATATTTAATTTAGTACGAAAGGATTAATTAAAATTAATTTATAAATTAATTTTGTAAGTTTATAAAGTTGACAGAATTATGTGAATAATTTAGGGTTATTTTATAAAAGTTAGTCTTTTACTTTATATTAAGATGACAGATTATTGTGAAGGATTTAAGATCCTTTTATGTAAATTATAGTGATTTTCTCTTAATAATGTTTATTGAGTTAGTTTCTTATGTGGTAGCATGTATTTCTGCATTGTTAGCGGTTGCTTTTTTTACTTTATTAGAGCGAAAGGGGCTTAGTTATTTTCAGATACGAAAAGGACCTAATAAAGTAGGTTTAATAGGATTACCTCAGCCTTTATCAGATGCAATTAAATTATTTAGGAAAGAGTATATTAAGCCTACTTTAGTAAATTATTTTCCTTTTTTAATTTGTCCTTTTTTGAGTTTATTTTTTTGTTTGTTATTATGAATGTTGTTTAATAGTTATTTTTTTGTTAGTATGGGGGGTATAAGAATGATACTTTTTTTGTGTGTATCAGGTATTGGGGTTTATACAGTTATGGGTGCAGGTTGATTTTCTAATTCTAAATATGCTTTATTGGGTTCTGTTCGTGCAGTTGCTCAAAGTATTTCTTATGAGGTAAGAATATCTTTAATTTTGATAAGTTGTTTATTATTAGTAGGAAGTATAAATTTAGTTTATTTATTAAAATATCAATTTGTTTGTTGAATTTTATTTGTTAATTTTTTTATATTTATGATGTGGGTGGTATCTATAATTGCTGAGACTCATCGTGCTCCTTTTGATTTTGCTGAAGGAGAATCTGAATTAGTTTCTGGATTTAATGTTGAATATGGAGCAATTGGATTTGCATTATTATTTATAGCTGAATATGGTAATATTTTGTTTATAAGATTTTTATGTGGGGTTATATTTTTAGGAGGAGGAATATATATTTCAATGGGATTGAGTATATCAATTATTATAAGTTTTTTGAGTGTTTTATTTATTTGGGTGCGAGCTAGATATCCACGTTATCGTTATGATTTATTAATATATTTAATTTGGAAAAGATATTTACCTTGTGTATTAATAATTTTGATATTTATATGTATATATGGAAAATTAATATGTTATATATAATTTATAAATTAATTTCGTAGTGGAATATTAACTTTGGGAGTTAAGGGATAAAATTTTATAATTTTATTTTGTGATGGTGCTGATATTATTATTTTCTTTAGGTTTTACTATTATTAGTATATTAATTATCTTGGTTCAACCATTAAGTTTAGGGTTTATAATTATGTTAACTAGTATTTTTATAAGTATAATAGTTTCCTTTTTTGTTTATTCATGATATGGTTATATATTATTTTTGATTTATGTGGGTGGATTATTAGTGATATTTATATATATTATTAGTTTAATTCCGAATTTGATTTTTTTTTCAAAAGGGATGTTATTATATATAACTATTGTATTTATTGGTTTTTTTTTAATGAATATTATTTCTATATTTAGATATATTGATGTGGGGGTAATGGGGATAAAATTGATTAATGTTAAGTTTTTAAGTTTAGGGTTATCTAGATTTATTATAAATAAATTTAATTTTTTTTGTTATGTATTTTTAGGTTTGTTGTTACTATTTATTTTGATTAGCGTTGTTAAAATTTGTTATTATTGTGAAGGTCCATTGCGGATTTTTAAATATAAATATGCTTAGTTCGTTGCGAAAAACTCATCCTGTTTTACAGATTATTAATAGAGCGTTGGTTGATTTACCTTCACCAGTTAATTTATTTATTTGGTGAAATTTTGGATCTTTGTTGGGATTATGTTTAATTATTCAGTTGTTGAGGGGAATTTTTTTAGCTATACATTATACTTCTTGTATTGAATATTCATTTGATTCTGTAATTCATATTATGCGAGATGTAAATTATGGATGAATTTTACGTTATATTCATGCTAATGGAGCATCATTTTTTTTTATTTGTTTATATATACATATTGGTCGGGGTTTATATTATGGTTTATATATAAATGTTTATACTTGAAATGTTGGTGTAATATTATATATTTTAGTTATGTTAACTGGGTTTGTGGGTTATGTACTACCGTGGGGTCAGATATCATTTTGGGGAGCTACTGTTATTACTAATTTAGTTTCTGTAGTTCCTTATATTGGGGAAATTTTAGTGTATTGAATTTGAGGAGGATTTTCTGTAGATAATGCTACATTAAGGCGGTTTTTTTGTTTTCATTTTTTATTTCCATTTATTATTGTAGGATTAGTAATTTTACATTTTTTATTTTTGCATGAAGGTGGTTCTAGTAATCCATTAGGATTAAATAGAGATTTGGATAAAATTCCTTTTCATCATTATCATAGTTATAAGGATATATTAGGATTTTTTGTTATAATGTTTATGTTGGTGGAATTAAGTTTATTATTTCCTAATATATTAGGAGATGCTGAAAATTTTATTCCTGCAAATCCTTTAGTTACTCCTATTCATATTAAACCTGAATGATATTTTTTATTTGCTTATGCTATTTTGCGTTCAATTCCTAATAAATTAGGAGGTGTGGTTAGTTTAGTAATATCTATTATAATTTTATTTGTTTGTCCTTTTCTTCATGTTAGAGGTTGTATAGGATTAACTTATAATTTTTTAGGACAATTTTGTTTTTGATTGTTGGTTGGTGTATTTTTTATTTTGACTTGAATTGGAAGGTGTCCTGTAGAATATCCTTATGAGTTGATTGGTCAGATCTTTAGAATTTTATATTTTAGGTGTTTTTTAATTCGTCCTATGTTAGATATATTATGAATATATATATTAGATTATTAAGTTATATTGGATGATATGTGGTTTTGAAAACTATTATGAAGTGTTCGATTCACTTGTAACTTTTAGTTATAAAAATAATAAATTTAATTTTGGTTTACAAGACCAATGTTTTAATAAACTATTATAACTTATATGATTATAAATAGTTGTTTATTGATAAGAATATATATATATATATGTGGTTTATTTGTTTTAATATTTCAGTGGAAACATATTTTAAATATTTTATTAGGTTTTGAGGTATTGACATTAAGATTAATTTCTATATTTTTTTTTTCAATGGGTATAGTTAATTTTGATTTTTATTTGTTAATTGTTGTGGTTGTTTTTGGGGTTTGTGAGGCTACATTAGGTTTAGCATTATTAGTGAGATTTATTCGATTACATGGAAATGATTACGTAATAAGATTAAGTATTTATAAATTGTAGGAATATTAATAAGAATGATTTTGTTAATTTTTTTGGGGGAGATTATAAAGTGGGAATATTGTTTATGATTTATAATAATTTTTAGATTTATAATATTAAAATATTTAAATATTGATTTTAGAGGAATTAGGGAGTTTATATTTATTTTTGATAAATTATCTAGTGTTTTAATTTTATTGAGGTTTTGGACTACTAGTTTAATATTATTATCTAGATATAAATCTATTAAAATAATGAGTAATAAAGTTAATTATTTTGTCTCTTGTGTAATATTATTATGTTTTGTTGTAGTGTTTTTTTTTCTAGTAGAAAATTTAATAATATTTTATTTGTTTTTTGAAATTTCTTTAATTCCTACTTTAATATTAATTTTAGGTTGAGGTTATCAACCTGAACGATTGCAGGCTGGGATATATATAATGTTATATACAGTAAGGGCTTCTTTGCCTTTATTATTATGTTTGTTATTATTAGGTTATAAAGAAGGTACTTATAGAATAAGTATTATAAATTTCTTATTTATTAATAATATAAGGATTTATTGGGTAATTGGTTTATTATTGGCACTTTTAGTAAAGTTACCTTTATATTTTTTTCATTTATGATTACCTAAAGCTCATGTGGAAGCTCCAATTTCAGGATCAATGATTTTGGCTAGTGTTTTATTAAAATTAGGGGGGTATGGTATTATTCGTTTTGTTGGTTTATTTAATATTTTAGGTAATAATTTTATGATTATATTAATTATTATTTGTTTATGAGGAGGTATATTAACTTCTATTATTTGTGTTGGACAAAGGGATATGAAAAGGTTAATTGCATATTCTTCGATTGGTCATATAGGAGTAATGTTGGCTGGTGTAATTAGAGGGTTTATTGTTGGTTGGGAAGGAGCAGTTTTAATAATATTTTGTCATGGTTTGTGTTCATCAGGTTTATTTTGTTTAGGTAATTTAATTTATGAAAAAATTAATAGTCGTAGATTGTTTTTATGTGGAGGAATAATTAATTATAATCCCATAATAGGATTATTTATATTTTTATTATGTATTTGTAATATAGGGGCTCCCCCTTTTATTAGTTTAATTAGGGAGGTAATATTATATATTTCTATATATATATATAGAACTTTTTTATTGTTATTTGTTTTAGTAATAGTTTTTTTGGGAGGATTATATAATTTAATTTTTTATGTTAGAATTAGTCATGGACAGATGATAAGATTTATTAAGGCTATTAGTATTAATAAAAGTAATGAAAATTTATTATTATTAATACATATTTTTCCTTTATTATTATTTATTTTGAATCTAGGTTATGTTAATAAAATTTATTTTTAATTTGGTAAAATTAGTTTATATAAAATACTGAGTTGTGGGCTTAGAGAAAAATAAAAATTTATTTTACTATGAGTAAGTTAAAATTAGAAATATTTTTTTGTTTGTTATTAATACTAAATTTTTTTTTTATGTTAATTATATTTATATATATAATTTTAAATAATTGTTGTTATATCATTTCATGAGAAATTTTTAATGTTATAAGATTATTTGTTGAATTAGATTTATTATTGGATTGAGTAAATTGTAGATTTAGTAGTTTGGTTTGTTTAATTTCTAGTTCAATTTGTATTTTTAGTGTTAGGTATATAAAGGGGGATATTAATATAAAACGTTTTATGATAGTATTAATATTATTTGTATTATCTATAAATTTTTTAATTTTTATTCCCAGTTTTGTTAGTTTAATTTTAGGATGGGATGGTTTAGGTTTGGTGTCATTTTGCTTAGTTATTTATTATCAAAATAATAAATCATTGAGGGCTGGTATATTAACTGTACTAATAAATCGTGTTGGGGATTGTTTTGTTTTAGGGGGTATTAGAATTATATCTCTTATAGGTCATTGAAATTATTTATGTATTTGATACTTTTGATTTTTTGATATTTGTATATTTTTTGTGGTGATTGCTGGTATAACTAAAAGGGCTCAAATTCCTTTTAGTAGTTGATTACCTGCTGCGATAGCAGCACCAACCCCTGTATCAGCTTTGGTACATTCTTCAACCTTAGTAACAGCAGGAGTTTTTTTGTTAATTCGGTTTTATAATTATTTAGTTGAGGTTAATTTATTTTGTAATTTTTTGTTGTTTGTATCCATTATAACTACTTTTATGTCAGGGGTATGTGCTATTTATGAATATGATATAAAGAAAGTTATTGCGTTATCTACTTTAAGACAATTGGGTGTAATAATAATATCCTTAGGATTAAAAATACCTATATTGGCTTTATTTCATTTATATACTCATGCAATATTTAAAGCTTTATTATTTTTATGTGGAGGAAATATTATTCATTGTTTTTTTGGTGTTCAGGATATTCGAGATTTAAAAGGGGTTAGTTATGTATTACCTTTTACTAGCATTATTTTTAATATTTCGAATATGGCATTATGTGGTTTACCTTTTTTAGCAGGGTTTTATTCTAAGGATTTAATTATTGAGATGGTTTTAAATAGAAATATAAATAGTTTGATTGGTATATTTTCATTATTTGGGGTATGTTTAACTATATTGTATTCTATTCGTATATCTATTTATATAATTTGAGGAGATGTAAAAAGTTTAATTTATGAAAATATGGAGGATAATGATTTATATGTAATTATGTCAATATTAATTTTATGTATAGGTGCATTATTTGGGGGATTTTTATTACAAACATTAGTGATCTGTTTTAGTGAAGTAATTATTTTACCTATATTATATAAATTAATAGTTTTATTTTTATTAATATTTTCTTTTTTATTTTCTTTTAGATTGTGATTACTAGGATTAAATAAAATAAGTTATAATTTAATTTATTGATGTAATAGAAAAATATGATTTATATCTTTATTAAGAGGTTATCCTTTTATATTATTAATAAAAAATATTAGTAATATAAATTTAAAATTGGTGGATATAGGTTGATTAGAAACATTAAGGGGACAAGGAATTTTTATAATAGTTAAAAAAATGATTTATATTATAGAATGGTGGATAATTGTTTTATTTAATATTAATTTAGTTATAATTATATTTATTATTTTTATGTTTTAGTTAATATGTTAATAATTGATTTAGGTGTTATTGTTATTAAGAATAATATATTAATTAAATTATCTATTGATGATTATCAGAATATAAAGTAATTAATAGAGAAAAAATATAACCTTGAATAATAGCAATACCAATTTCAAAGATAAAATAACCAATTTGAATTAATAATACAATTGAAGTTGTAATAATTGAAATATTAATTATAGAAAATGATAAAAAGTCACCAATTAAAGTTAAAATGATATGACCAGCTCTAATATTAGCTGCGATTCGGATTGCTAAGGTTAAAGGTTGTACTCTAATACTTATAATTTCAATTAAAGGTAAAAAAGGAATTAAAAAAGATGGAGTTCCTGAGGGTAAAAGTGAAGCTAAAGATGAATAAGTATTATTATAATAAGAAGATATAATTAATCTTAATCATAATGGTAAGGAAAGAGAAAAGGATAAAACTAAATGTCTTGTAGTACTAAATACATATGGGATTAATCCTAGTAAATTAAAATTAATAATAGTTAAGAATAATGATGAGGTAATAAGGGCAAATCCTCCTAAATTGTTTCTAAATGATCGAGTGATTTGAATATTAATAATTTGTTTTGGTATCATTATTGTATAATTAAGAAATGATGGAGAGATTCATAATGAGGAATTAATAAAAAAAAGGGATCAGAAAGATAAGATTCAAGTTAAGGAGTGAAAATATAAAGTTGTTGAATTATGATCATCAAATGAGGAGAAAATATCTACTATCATTTTATCAGTTATATTTTAATAATTTTTTATGAGGTTTTTGATTAATTAAAGTGTATTTATTTTTATTATTTCATCATATAATAGAAGAGTTTAAAAATAACAAGAATCAGAAAAGTATAAAAAGTATAATTCAATTTAAAGGAGAAAGTTGTGGCATAAAAAAGTACTAAACTAATAGTAATTTAAACTTGACAAATTTATGTTATTAATTAACTAACTTTTTATCTATTTATATTAAATAATCAATTGTTAAAAGTATTTATGTTTACAATTTCAAGTGTAATTGGTATAAATGAATGGTTTGCTCCACAGATTTCAGAGCATTGTCCATAGTATAATCCAGGTCGATTTGAATATAAATTTAGTTGATTTAATCGTCCTGGGATTGCATCTACTTTTACGCCAAGTGAGGGAATAGTTCATGAATGAATAACATCGGCTGATGAGATAATTATGCGGGTATTTGTTTTTATTGGGATGATAAGATGATGGTCTGTTTCTAATAATCGGAAGTTTCCTATATTTAATTCATTTGATGGAATTATGTAAGAGTCAAATTCAATGTTTATAAAATCTGAATATTCATAACTTCAATATCATTGGTGTCCTAATGCTTTAATTGTTAAAAGAGGGTTGATGGATTCATCTAATAAGTAAAGTAATTTAAGAGATGGGAGTGCAAGAAATAATAAAATGATTCTGGGGATGATTGTTCAAACTGTTTCAATTTTTTGACTTTCTGTAATTAATATTGATGAAAATTTATTTGTTATAAGTAGGGTTGTAATATATATTACTAATGTGAGAATAATAATTAAAATAAATATGGAGTGATCATGAAAAAAAATAAGTTGTTCTATAAGTGGGGAGTTTGCATCTTGAAATCCTAATTGTCCTCATTGGGTCATATAAAGTTAAATAAATAAGGCTCCTGTTTCTATTTGATTATGAAAATCTACTGGTAATCGGTTATTTCATTCTAAAGAGGTATTTAAATGGTTTGATCAAATAATTGTTCGTTGAGAAATTAGACTTTCTCATACAATAAACATAAAAAATATAATAGATGTTAGAGATAGGAGGGATCCTATAGATGATAATATATTTCATTTAGTATAAGAATCAGGATAGTCTGAATACCGTCGTGGCATTCCTGCTAATCCTAAAAAATGTTGTGGAAAAAAGGTGATATTTACTCCAATAAATATTATATAGAAATGAGATTTAGTATATTGTTGATTTAATGATAGACCTGTAATTATTGGATATCAGTGTGTAAATCCTGCGAAGAGAGCAAAGACTGCTCCTATAGATAGTACATAATGAAAGTGTGCAACTACATAATATGTGTCATGTAGTATAATATCTAAAGATGAGTTTGATAAAACAATTCCTGTTAGTCCTCCTGTAGTAAATAGAAAAATAAATCCTAGAGATCATAGTATGGGGGGTGTATATTTAATAGGAGATCCATAAATGGTGGCTAATCATCTAAAAATTTTAATTCCTGTGGGAATTGCAATAATTATTGTTGCTGCGGTGAAATATGCTCGTGTATCTACATCTATTCCAACTGTAAATATATGGTGAGCTCATACAATAAATCCTAATAAGCCAATAGATAATATTGCATAAATTATTCCTAATCTACCAAAAGTTTCTTTTTTTATTGAATAGTGGGATACAATGTGTGAAATTATACCAAATCCTGGTAAAATTAAAATATATACTTCTGGGTGTCCAAAGAATCAAAATAAATGTTGATATAAAATAGGATCTCCCCCTCCTCTTGGGTCAAAAAAAGTGGTGTTAAAATTTCGGTCTGTTAATAATATAGTAATGGCACCAGCGAGTACTGGTAATGAAAGAAGTAGTAAGATAGCAGTAATGAAAACAGATCATACAAATAAAGGAAGTCGTTCTATTAATATTCCTTCTCATCGTATATTAATAATAGTGGTGATGAAATTAATAGCCCCTAGGATGGATGAAATACCTGCTAGGTGTAAAGAGAAAATTGCTAAATCAACAGATGGTCCTATGTGGGCTAAGTTTCTTGAAAGAGGAGGATATACAGTTCATCCTGTACCAGCACCTCTTTCTACTGCAGCTGATGAAAGAAGTAAAGTGAGGGATGGTGGTAGTAATCAAAATCTTATATTATTTATACGAGGAAATGCTATATCAGGGGCTCCTAATATTAAGGGAACTAACCAATTACCAAATCCCCCAATTATTACGGGTATTACAAGAAAAAAAATTATTACAAAGGCATGAGCTGTTACAATTACGTTATATAATTGGTCATCATTAAGTAAGGATCCTGGTTGTCCTAGTTCTGTACGAATTATTAAACTTAATGAGGTACCTAAAAGACCAGATCAGATTCCAAAAATGAAATATAATGTACCAATATCTTTATGGTTTGTTGAGAATATTCATCGCATATATTATAGGTATAAAGATAAAAGTACCTAATAAATTAAAACATATAATTAATTTTATGTTAATTTTTATTTTATATGTTTTTATTATATAGAATGATTTAATTATTATAATTATAATTAAATTTAAATAAAAATATAATCTAATAAGTGTTCCTAAAAATAATAATAGAGATAATAGGGTTATATTAATTTTTAAAAGTACATTTAGAGTAATTAGTTTTGATAGAAATCCTAGTATAGGTGGCATTCCTGCTAATGAAAGGATTAGAAATATAATGAAAGTATTTTCTTTATTTATATTATTATTTATTTGGGTTAATGAATATGTAAATAAAATTGATTTTATTGAGAATATTATGAATATAGGTAGGATAATAATACTATAAATTAATAAATATATAAATATAATAAAATTATTAATATAAGATATTGGTAGTATTCATCCTAAATGTGAAATAGATGAATAAACTATAATTAATTGTATACTTGATTGGTTGATGGCTTGCACTCTTCCTATAAGTGATCTCAAGATGGCTGATAAAATTATGATTAGATAATTAAAGTTAAGAAAGGATAATATAAATAAAGGTGCTAGTTTTTGTCATGTTAAAATTAGGAATAATATAGATCATCTTATGTTTTTACATATGGAGGGGAGTCATAAGTGGAAAGGGGCTCTACCTACTTTAATTAATAAAGAAATTGTTATGATGGAGGAAAATAATGATGTATTAAATATAGAAAATATAGAAATGGATATTATATAATTACAAATAGATGCTATTATGAATAATGAGGATCTTATTGATTGAATAATAAAATATTTAACTGATGCTTCAATTTCTGAATTTTTAAACTTAATATTTATTAATGGTAAAATTCCTATTAGATTTAGTTCTAAACCTATTCATATTATTAATCAGTGGGAAGATGATAAGGATATAATGGTTCCTATTATTATTAAGATAATAAATGTAAAATTAGCAGGAAAAAATTTGTTGTTCATAAAGAGTAGTACAATTATGAATTGCTCATAATAAAGTTAGCAGCTTTATTATATAACATTATTACTCTTATATTCAATTTAATGACCCTTGGTTTCATTCATGTAATAATCCTATAATTAAAATGATTAAGAAAATTATTGATGAAGATAGAAATACAATTGATGGGGAATATAAGAGGCTAATAATTAAAGGTATTAATAGAATAATTTTTACATCAAAAATTAGAAAAATTACTGCTAAAAGAAAAAATCGTATTGAAAAGGGAGATCGAGTATATCAGGCCGGATCAAATCCCCATTCAAATGGTGAGTTTTTTTCACGAGATTTATATGATTTAAATTGAATAATTGAACCAACAATAAATAAAATTAAATTTAGTAAAATAATAAAGCTAGAAAAAAGAAGGGATACATACATTAAGTATAGAAGAGTTTTATATTCTTATGTTTTATAACATCAATATAATCCGTTCATTCCGGCGCTATACTTCAGTGAAGAAATTATTATTTCAGTTTTTTAATTAACAGTTAAATGCCTCTTGTTTGGCTTTTCACTGAAACAAGGGTAATTTTATACCTAATTATGGGTCGAAACCATATATGAAAATTCATTTCTTGTTTGGTATTAAATAAATAATTATTACTTTTTAATTGCAAATTAAATTTTCTTTATAAAATATAATACCATTAAGGATTAATAAAAATCATTTTCTAAATTAAAAGTTTAGTGCTTGTTTTCGGCCACTTAATATAGTGATTTATGATCCTCATCAGTATACAAATGTATATAAAAATAGTCATACTACATCTACAAAATGTCAGTATCAAGCGGCTGCTTCAAATCCAAAGTGATGAGATGAAGAAAAGTGATTTATTATAATTCGTATTAAACATATAAAAAGGAATGTTGATCCAATAATTACATGGAGGCCATGAAATCCTGTTGATACAAAGAATGTTGATCCGTAGATTCTATCTGAGATTGAGAAAGATGTTTCTATATATTCTATTATTTGTAATAAGGTAAAGTAAAATCCTAGTAAAATTGTAATAATTATAGATTGAATTGCAGGATTAATTTTATTTCTTATTAGAGAATGATGGGCTCATGTTACTGATACTCCGGATGCTAATAAGATTGCTGTATTAAGTAGAGGAATTTGGAAAGGATTTAATGGAAAAATGTAGATTGGAGGTCAACATGATCCAATATCCATGTTAGGTGCTAAGCTTCTATGAAAGTATGCTCAAAAGAAAGCAAAAAAGAAACATACTTCTGAAATAATAAATAATATTATTCCTCATCGTAGTCCATTATATACTTTAGATGTATGAAATCCTTGAGAAGTACTTTCTCGAATAATGTCACGTCATCATTGAATTATTGTTAAAATTATTAATAATAGTCCAATAAAAATTAAAGTTTTTTCATAATTATGAAATCATGATGATAATCCTGTTGTTATAAATAATGCTCTTATTGATCCAGTTAATGGTCAGGGTCTAAATTCTACTAGATGGAATGGATTTCGAGTCAT